GATCCACAGTTCTATTAGTAAGGAAGGAAAGGAATATAGAATAACCGCGTTGAAGACAGCGTGTACTCGTGTGCTTCGGCTCATGTACTGCAGGGAGGAGAGATAAAGTGAACAGATAAGGTTGAAAGTGAAGTGATCAATAGTTAGCCATCTCTTCCCATTTGTTATATCAGGTTTTCTTATGGTGCACTTGCTCTTTCTCTTACTAGAAGATAGAAAAATAAAGACTATAGTTACACTTTCATCCCCTTCTCAGCTAGCGCGCGCATCCCTGTTGAAGCAGGTTTGCTGTTTTGGTTCTGCAGTGAGTTTTTTTTGTTATTGAGCGGAGAGCGCACGAAAGTTCCTCTTGACTACATACAGTCACTCTAGTAGGGATAGAACCATTGGAAGGGCAGATAATAGGATAACCCTTACCTTAATGAAGCCGACTAAAGCTAAATAAAGTGCTTCGTTTTCTAATGAGATCAGGCTCGCAGCAGCCATTCCCAGCAAGAAAACGTATGCGCTAACGCTTTAGGCGTTCGGGCTAGCGCGCTCCATCCGTTGCTTGTTGGGTTTCCGTTAGTGCTTTGCTTCCGCGGGCTTCTAGGTTCGAGACTATTCTGACTTTCCGCGCAGCTAAGAAGCTGATAGAACCAGAATGGCACCCGCTTTGTGCTTGCTGAACAGTATTAGTTGTACCGTGAAGAGACCAGACTTTTTCACTTTCTCATGCCCCCGTGTCGTGATGATTTTGAGAATGTTCGCTCCTATATTTTGTATCGCAATCCTCTTCCTTGAACTCCGTCTTATCAGAACAACTTATGTCTGAAGAGACAGGCAAGCATGCCTTTAGTCCTGCTTTGCCCAACAATGACACTGTGTGTGCTGCTACCTCTTGTGCTGGGACTTCTTCACCTACTGCACTTCCTGCCAAACCACGCTTTTATACTTACTGCACGAGCTGTGACCATTGACAAGAACGAGTGCCTTATACTTCGTAGGAGGGCTGCTGCTTTGAAATCCAACCTAGTAGTAAGCAATCCGCCAAAAGCAACCAAAATAGAAAGAGTTCTGGGCCGATTCACCTTTCACCTAAAAGACCCTCCGCCCTGGATACTGATGAAAATCAATTTCTTTCCCTCGTGGTCTCTCCAGAGCTAGGGGACATATATTGTTCGGATTATTCGTTCACAATGTTGACCAGGTGCTCATACCCAACAACGGAAAGAAAGTCAAACTTCGAAACTAAGACAAAACGCTTTTAAGCATCATTCTGATCGAGAAACTCCAATCGAATAACCTAAGGGAACAGGATTTCGCCCTAAAGGGGGCTGATTGTTGTTTCGGGCACTAAAAGTAGTTCTTAGGCTAGGCGCTGCGATTTTACACTCTTCGGGTAAACCCGGAGTAAAGAGACAAAGAACTTATCGCAAAAAGACCACTTCGAGCGGATGTCACGAGCTCAGAACACTACACCTGTCTATGTCAATAGAGACAGACCATAGAGTAGTGCGACAAACAGGCAGGCACGCCTGAACATTCTTTCAAGTCGGAGGTTGATCCAACAGATGTGACTGCGGATTGCTCTTTTGGAAGGGCAGGGTCAGATCTGGAAAGGAAGTAAGCCCGATTTCACGGTAAATAGCATCGGAGATCGTCTCCTACCGGACTGTCTTTTTCGGGCTTTCGCGGAGCCCCCCGAAAACGGGGCATCAGTGGGGCTACGAGTCGGCCTCAGGAGACCAACCTCTTTTATAATTGTGCTCGCTAGCCTTCCACGCCATCGGGTTATCCGGTCCCGCACGGGTGCTTCTGACACCTTCTCGCGTATATGAAAGTCGACCCTCGAAAAGATGAAAGCATTCGATCTATCAGGCTGGTTAAGTAATCAATCATCCAGCTGAATTCGATATATAATAAAAGAGGAAGACTTCGCTTAGGGTTGCTAAGCTCGCTTCGACGCCTTTATTTATTTTTTTTTCTCAGAGGTCTTGTTGTGAGTTGAGAAATGTAGGGCTGTACGCCGGACCATCTAAGGAAGCGGATCTCTATCTACAGGGATTCTAGGCTCTTTTACACCCACGGGAAAGCGTATCGAAAGTCGCAACTTTCAAACTTAGCCTAGCCGATTTTGTTGTTGGGTTTGTTGTGTTCCTTATTACTGCTCTAAGACTTTCGTTCAGTGACATTCCAAGGGTTGATTTGAGCGCTTAGGGCCATTGGAAGGGGGCTTTCCGAGAGGGCTTCCTTCGCTAGGAAATCGGACTATTCTACCGCTACTGACTGACTGGACTTACATCCAGGGAGTGAATTCTCTAGGTTAGGTGAGCTCTTTGCTCCTGGTAGACCGGTTGGTGTTCATCAGTCAGAAAGCTTCTTTTTTTGACTGACGTAATGGATTTGCCCTTCCTTCCTCCTTCAATTCCAACAACCTAAATAGGGCGGCTTTCTACTTTATGCTTTAAACTACCTCTAAACTATCTATTTTATATCCTCCCTGTCAGCTAACAATTTCCTTTCACTACTGCTAAAAGCTAACCAGGGAATAAGGAAGATATTTTACTTATTCCCCTTTCCCGTCCGTACTTTTTGACTGTATGTAGAGAGGACCGCCTATTCGAAGGTCTTTTCTCTTTATTTCCATGCCACCCGTGTAAAGAAAGCAGTCCCCATGAATGCTATGCCTTTTTATTTGACCTCTCCCTATCCCTATACGCTGGCTGTATCGAGTGTATCATCCATGTACGTCTAATCTAAGGTAGGAGCACCTAAAGCTATGACTTGAAGAATATCCGTAATGGAATGCATCTCCTTTTTTTTTTAAGAAAGGGACATCCAGTACATCTTGTAAAAGAAAAGCTAATGCATCGGTTAAAACCAGAGTGGGAGAATAAGCTAAGCTTTCTTTAACGTTAAGTTTACTAGGAACCTTTGAAAAGTCTTAGTTCTTTGATCTAGATTGATAAGCTTCATTCCCAACCTATACGCCTGGGTAACCATTCCTCAAGAAAAGTCTCGTTAAAAGGCTCAGGCCACTCCTCTAGTGAAGATAGCCAGTCAAAAGGAAGTCTAGTTATTGCAGTTGCGGAAGGTAAGCTCTTTATCGTACGAAAACACTAAATTCAATAAGGAAAGTTCGCTTGGAAACATAGGTTTCTTTCCTTCTACTCCTCACTCACTTAAAGTTTAGTAATAGTACGGAAAGAATTAGCATTGTTGGTTGGAACTTCCTCGATACAGGTTCTCTTCAGAGCAGGAAAAAACAACCAACACCTTTCCCCAGCGGGATAGAATCTAACTCTCAATCCAGGCTTAGACCAGCTCGAAGCTATAGAAAAGATCCTTCAACATAAGCCAATCCAGGCAAAGGAATGGGGTAAGGGACTTACCATACCACTAAGACTAACCGTCCCATTTCAACTCTTAGGAAGAAAGATAGACATGTCGCATATCAGCTGTGTTGGAAAAGATCTCTTCTTCGCTAGGCTCCTTGGCTTTTGTTGTACTCGCCCTTCCTTCTCGTTCCCCACTAGTTACAATACTCCCGAAAGAAGCCTTTTCTCGGATGAGATAAAAAAGAATTGACTCCCCCTTTACTAGTAAGGGCAGTCAAAGGGGAAGCCTAACAGGCTTCGGCAATAGAAGCGGTCAGGTTTAAACGGGTTGGTACTGAACTAATGATCGTGGAAGGGGAAAAAGAGGGGGGAACTGCGACTGGATTGAATCTTTTGTGATTGAAATGCCATACATTTTGCATTGATTGATTCAAGGGCTTCCACTTGACCAAATACTCGGTGTAAGGAGGCACGCCATGACGTCGCACTGTCCGGTCCGCAATAATGTACTCCGCCTCTTTGTAAAAGGAATCAACAACAGCAGTAGGCGCTCGATTTGATAGCCCTCTGCTAGGGTCCTCCATGTCTTCATGATAGGGCTTCAAGCAGCTTGCATGGAAGACGGAGTGTATTTTGAGTCAGGAGGGCAGCTCCCATTGATAGGAAACCTTGACAATCCTCTTAGTGATCTTGAATGGGCCTTCGTACTTCCGCACCAACCTCTTATGCACCTTCCTTCATGACTTGAACTGTTGTGGAAGGAGCTTCACAAGCACTAAGTCACCCACTTGGTACTTCACTGGCTGTTAAGAAAGCTCCCATGAAGGCTTTTACGCTTTTTAAGGCTGGATCAATTACTTCATCAGGATCAACAACCTCTAAAGTCGGTTTGTCCAAAGCCGAAGTGGCTACTGCAAGAACTCAAATCGAAAAGATTCGAAAAGAAGATCCCCGTCAATCCCAAGGCTGTCACCTCCAAAGGTCCGCCTCAAAATCCAGCAAAACTCTTACTTCTAGAAAAAAAAAGTGGCCGCTCCGGGAAAGAAAGTTGTTTCTGCACTCCCTGGGAATCTATTTAGGAACTCGCTCTTTAGCTAGAACCGTGTCAACAGTTCAACTCAAAAAAAAACTTAATGCCAATTTCCTGTCCTGAAAGTTCTCAGGCAAAGAGGGACCCATCCCAACAATAAGAAAGAAGAAGAGGAGAGAAATCGGAAGCCGCCGAAATGGGAAGAATAAAAGAGAGAGTGCTAATAGATCTGGACCAGCGCCCTGCTCCCCAGACAGTCTATCTTTTCCAGTCATACCCGAGCAGCCCACTCCAAAAGAATGTCCTCCTCCTTACCATGTTGGTAAGGTCAAGCTGATCGTGGGAATTTTATTCATTCAATAACCAAGTTTCTCTAACGAAAAAAACCTTTGAAACTTCTTTGAATGCCACCTTCCATTTCCAAGATCTCAAGTTCTGAGGCTATCTAGTAGGGGACTAAGGAAGACCTTTCGGATTATGCAAAATGGGCCCTATCAATACGAAGCTGCGAGGGAGCCTTATGAAGACTCTGTCTCGATTGATGCGCCTGCTAATGCTAATAATACAGAATATTTCCTTTTTCATTCAATTATATTGTTTGTATATTGAAAGGATTCTCTCCCCTACCATTGAATGGGATTCGTGTTAAGACAGATTCACTAAATGGTCGTGAAAGATTTTCATTTATACCGTGTATATTTGATCTAAAAAAAACAGAAAAAGCGCTGAAAAGAATTGCTGTCAGCATCTCTTACTAGATTTTCTACTTCTTTGCCAGGATCAAAGTCTTCTCTAGTCATCAGGAAGCGGATTTGAATGAAAAGTCAACATAGGATAGGTCCCCCCTGCGCTAGGGACTTTCAATGAATCAATCTCGCTATCTCAATCGGAAGCTCAAGAAGAGAGAGTATATTCCTTTCAGTAGCCCCTGGTCTTGCAGTTGGGTTGCCCCGCGAAAGCCGTTGCTTGTTAATAGCTCTAAAGTAAGCCGAGTCGTTTATCTTGAATGGCGGCGGTTGTACGATATTCACTGATATCTACGGGGCAACCGAGATCAAAGAGTCTCGTCCTCCCCTTTCAAAACCTCTAATGCTTGCCTTATCTAAAAAATGACGTGGAAGTTCAGTGTGATTCACTTTGATAGGCATCCTATAGGGCAACCCCTCTGCCTTGAATTCATAACCTACATAAGGAAGAACTGAAACTGGAGGACAAGCGGATGTTCAGTCTGAGCTCCCCCCGGGAATCTTGATTCACCAGGAACCAGCACTGGATCAGGAGCAGGATCCCCGGGCGGGCAAACAAAAAAGCACACTTGTCAGCTATTCACCCTCCCCCTAAGTCATATCGATCTATTCATAGTTGAAAAATTAGATATATCATCTATCTATACGTTCGTTAACTTAACCGGTGGGGCTTCCCAACATCCAAGGCCTTAGTTGATCGGTCGACTGAACCTGGCTTTTGAACTTGTCATTCCAGGCGCACTCGACTTAGCTTATGGTCTAAGCCTCACATTCGTCTCCGTCATCTCCCTTTCTTTCTCCAACTTACCTTCGAAAGTCAACACAACATAAGAATGAGTAAAAGAGGAGCCTTCCTTCTATGAACTTGAATGTTTGGTGTCAGAGCTCGTGAAGGAAGAGTCATTCGCCCGTAAACCATCATGACACAAGGGAAAGGGAAGCGTAATAGCAACCCATAAGCTTACTAATAGGGGCATTCCCGATAGAAAGAGCGATCCACGGGAGCCATTGAAACCAAGCTTGATAGGATAAGAGCACTCTAACACGAACAGGACCAGATAAGACATCGCCCTACTTCTAAAGACCGGGTTATCTCTCTGAATCAGGTTACTGGGCTGTTAAGCCATCGAGTCTTCTAGGGTTGGTCGACCCCCTTTCAAGAGGATTCATCCAAGACTCTAGATCTCGTTAATTCGTTGTAGGAGCCCATTCCATAAGGAAGATGAGAGGAACGAAGTGTTGGCATACATGGTTGGCTGGTTATTTGTCTTTCCCATCCCTGCTGCTACTGCAGGTGCCCGGAATTCATGGATTCTCTGGTAGAGGGGAGTCGAGGTGGAATTCTTTGGTGGGCTGGCTTAAAAGAAGCCCCAATTGCAGTTGTAAGAAGGGCGACTTCTGTCATGGCTTTAATTTGAGCTTCAGATCCTGAATCTCCATAAATGGGTAAATCTGGTTAAGGTGACCAGCTTTGTGCGGCAACCGCAAGTGTTGGTACTCTGGATTTGTTATAGCGCCACCATTTCACAATATACATTGTCCGGGAAAGCTAGTCTTGGGATTGCTGTTTTATCCTACGGAAGCTCTTCTATGAAAGTGGAGGCTTTACTCTAACTGGTCTGTTAAAGTCTCCTTGCTACGGCCTTTATTAAATATCCCTAGCTCAGGGCTTACTCGGATCTTTCGTTTTTGTACTCTACTCGTTCGTTCCTTGAAGGTCAAATTAATTAATAGTAATTGGAGGACGGTTAGTGTCTTTTCTGCATGATTCCGGAACGTTATAGCGTTGGAGCGGATTTCAAGGGTCCCTTGACTTGCCAAACGGTTTCCAGTATACCTATACAGTCAGTCTTTACACACATGATAGTGGCAGCCGGGTTATCGACGATTCTACAATAGGTGGCCGCTGGAAAACCCGACTTAGCGAATCACTTCCAGGCTGGCATGAAATCTATCTCGTGCCAGTGGCTCTTGTGCGCCTCATTTAGGCTGGTGGCATACAGTATTGTGCGGAACACTCACAAAAGCCGTGGCCTTCCGCTATGTTAGACCCCCCCTAAAAAAGGTTGGTCCCCCCGGAACTGGTAATCTCCGTTTGACTTTCCAGGAGCCTTGTTCAGCAGGTGCGCAGCAAGTATTCTTTTTTCACAAGTTTGACGCAAGTCGTACCTCCTAGCCCCCTTAGCTACTTGTACTAAAAAACTAGGGCGCTATACGGAAGTTCGTGCCTGCTTATCCCGGCTACAATAACTATCGAACAGCGATCCATCTGAAGAATGGCGCTCGTATATCCCTAGGCGTGGGTCTGTACTTTTTATAGAAGGGCGAAGTTTGGAACCCTATCTTACTAATAATAAGAAAGGGGCAGGTTTCAGTCTTGAAGTCTGTCTTCTTCAATGGATATAATTCAAAGGGCTTGATTGCACCTTGCTTCTAGGCTTACGGAAAAGGGCGAATCCAAAGGCTCTTTACTAATAGAATATCATAGGGACATTTCCTTGAAGAAAGCCGTACTCCCATCAGCTTTCAAGTAGATAAAGAAGTTCAGGCTAGTGACATCAGCTACCGGCTATTGGCCTTTGTGAAAGCTTCTCCTCCATATGTTTGATCCCTTTCCAAGCCTTCCTCTTCGTCAATGATTATGGGTCGCTCCTGTCCTGTAGTTCGATACACTACTCTAAGGCCAGTTGCCTATACAGCATCTTGAGTTTATAGTACAGTCAGCTTTGGTTATCGCTACACCCTCTCGAGACAAACGATTTGATTCAAGCCACTCCACTACTGGTACAGTAGCACCCTGCCTTAAGAATCGCATAGGCACCCGGGAATCCTACTCAGTCAAGAAGGGGACTCCCTAAACGAGACTGCTAGCTGGTATGGAGGGACTTGCTTTGCTTCCTTCCTAGTCAAGCCCTATCCGTCTTACTTTAAAATGGTAAAAGACTAACGAAACTTCCTGCAGATTGCTCGAACCACGTAACCTAATCAATGCGCCCCTAAATCAAGAAAAAGGGATTCCACGGCTCAAGGGACTTTTTAGCCCAAAAGGGAAGCTCGGGAACAGCTTCTTACTAGTAGGGACTAAGTAAGAGAGTCCAATCTCTGAAATAGAGCTTAGTCTCTCCATAGTAGTATACTAGTAGAAGGGCGTAGGTTATGACAACATCCAATAGAGGCAGAAGACCTTTCTATCTAAAATAAATGGTGAAAGATGAAAGGATCCAGATTCCACACAATGCTGTGGGCTGGGGAGAGAGCTGCTCTGCGAAGCTAGGCGTTCAGTCTGCTTATGGAGGAACCATAGACGAAAGAGAATAGAAAGGGCCTTCAAAAAAGAGCGAGGGGGCAACCAACGTCTATATCTTGCTCGTGAGCCGCCAAGTACCAGTCTCGCAAGAGTACTGGCGCAAAAGGATCGGTCCGTCACTTGCTGATCGTTCGCGAGTCGAACTCGCTCTCTTGCCACGCCTTTCACTCACTCGCTTGAGTCGGACTCCATCACTCTTTTTGTTTAGAGGATCATTCGTTCTTCACTCTCTTGCTATTACCCGCAGGGAGCGCAGCAACCGAGGTGCATATTATCATATAGAAAGAAGCGAAGCGTAGCGAATCACATAGAGTTGCCCCTACCTGCCAGCGCGCGGATAGATAGGGCGGGCGAAGGGGATGGATGTCTGAGCGGTTGAAAGAGTCGGTCTTGAAAACCGAAGTATTGATAGGAATACCGGGGGTTCGAATCCCTCTCCATCCGCGAAGTCATAAGTTCTCTCTTGCCTTATCTATAGATAAGAACGAATCGGATCGACTCGACTGATATGATAGATGATGGAATGGGTAGCTTGTGTTATGATGTAGACGAAGGTTCTTGTGTTATGATTTAGTTAGGACTTAGTCTCTCTTTTGTTATCTTCCGCTCCCTTTGTATAGGTTGGGGAAGGGCCGGGTGGATTCCCTTTGGGAGCTAAGTCGAAGATCTCGGTGGTCTTGTCAGTGGTTGATAAACTGCGATTGCAGTTTTCTTTAGGAAGTCCCATAGCTATAATAGTTGGCTTAACAGACAAAGAAAACGGTGGATACTTCCATTGGGTAGAAGGTGACGACCCTAATGAATCGACTATGAAGGTGGCTGTTAGCTACCGCTCCAATTCCTTCATCCTTATTGCCCTGGCTTCGATGATCAACCCCTGGCACATTTAGGTTTTGATCTTCGGCCATCCTGGTCCTCAGGACCCAACACAAGATTTTTCTTAGATATTGACTTTAAAAGCTGCAAAAGGTGTTGGTTGATACGTCCTATCCACATAGAAAGCTTACCCTCTTCCACACACACATTACCGGTGGATGCTACAGCCGCTATCACTTTGGCTGCTGGAGGGGAATGCTTAAGTGAAACTCTCGACGTCTTTTTTGGTAAACGGGATGTTTACCGGGCGCCGTAGTCTTGCCTAATCGTTCGGCCGGAGATGCCTTTGTATGGTATAGCAAGCTGTTTAGCTACTTGTATCGATTTGCCACAGTGTGGTTAGATAAATTGAATTCCTCAGCTTGGCAGGATGGGAATGAAGGTCGAGGGAGCAGGGAAGAAAAGGTTATTCGCTATTGGCTCACCCTTGTATCAGGCCTTGGTACGGCCTATACATGATTGGGCCATGACGGTTTTGGCAAGGTGTTGAATGGATGGTACCTATAACCAGACCCAACCGTTGCAGTACTTGAGAGGAAAGAAAAAATGATTCTCTTTTGATCTCAAGGCTACTACCGATTCCTTACCTCTTATCCTGACGCCCTCTATGATTGCTGGGTTGTTCGGAAATCCCTTTGCAACTTCCTGGACGTTCATACTTTGTTCTGTAGTCTTTCAATTACCATATAGTTTAGATAATCAAGGCTATAGGTCATCGGTTGTGACGTTTACGAAGGGTCAACCCCTCGTTTGAGTTCTTGGCCTCTATTCACACATCATATGCTTGTGTGGATAGCTGCTGATAAGGTGTATGGCACGACGAAGCTTTGCGGCTATGCCATTCTTGGCGACGGTGATCGCCGCCGAAAATAAACATGCTGTGCTGGAATCCTCTGGGTTCAGCTGAACAGGCTGACAATCGACAGAAGATGCTGGCCTGAAGAGTGAGGCTGATCCGTAACATCAACTGCAGAAGAATGAGGTTCGAGTTGATGAACAGGAGAAGGCCGCAATACATCTCCATCACCGCCCGGGGATAAAACATTAGGTTAAGGAAAATAGGAGGCGACCCATGTTAGAGAGCATTCAAGGATACATCGAGTCTCTTGGATTTCACGTCATAGCATCTATACCCGGACTGAGCATATCCAAGAAAGACACAAGTGCTTGCCTTGGGGACAATTTCTCTATTAACTGCGCAGGAATATGAACAAAACAAGTGCATCCAAACACTCGCGCCTATATATAGGTGCTGCCCTGTAAGAATTTCGTGAGGTCCCGCAGCAGCTTCTTCCCTCTCTCTTCCCCCCAAAAAAAGGGAGAGAGATGTCCCGTCCCTTCTTTATGCACATCCATATACATAGCCAGACACAAAGGTGTACAATCCGGTCCAAATCTGCAGTTCTTGTTGTTCATTCACTCTAGGTTCTCTTACTTGCGCAAAGGCCAACCGAGAGGGGAGAACGAATGGCTCAGGAATCGACTGGTTCCGAGCGGACTCGTGGAGCTGCTGCTTGGATTATCGTAGAATAAGAGGAGCCGTCTTAGGAAATGACAACACTTAAAAAAAAGACAGATGCCGCCCCAGCTCGACTCGAGACCAAGACTCCTTACAACTCGCACCAATAGCGGCACTGAGCGGCCGGAGATTGATTGAAAAGGCAGCCCCCTACTCGTGCTCGTAGCTCGAAGAGTGTGGTCTGACGGAAAAACAGAAGTCGTCCATATCAAGTGATACGTGAATTGCTCAGTAGTGCTTCGCCACTACCGTAGCTGGCGGAAATAGCTTAATGGTAGAGCATAGCCTTGCCAAGGCTGAGGTTGAGGGTTCAAGTCCCTCCTTCCGCTCCTGGCTTCGTCGTTTAGTGGTAACGAGTGGAGTGCATAAGCCCCTTTAGAGAGGGGCTCAGCCCTAGAGCACCTTGGTTAGGGTTCCAAACCTATCAACCTAAGTTGTTGAAAGGGGCAAGCCTCCTAACAAGTTGCTGGCTTTTCAGCCGTTGCGCGTTAGCGCGCTTATGTTTTTCAGCAGGCTTCTTCAAATATCTCAACCTAGTTGTAGCGCGCAGTGTACTAGTGAATAGGAAAAGCGGATTGAGAAACCTAATGACGGATGGAGGTTGAGGATAGAACATGTTCGGTGCCTCGCCCTTGTCTACTTCGCCGGAGAATGGGAATCCTATCGATAAAGAAGAGGTATAGGCATCGCCTCTCGATCCAATCCGTCTTTCCAGGCCTCCCAAACACACTCTTGATACGAAATCAACTTCCCGCCATAGAGAAGAGATCTAAAGTCAGGGTCCCCTCAATCACCCTTCCCTTGAACCGGTCACGGAGCTCTCAACTGAGTTGTTTAGGTTCTGGAATTCTATCTCTAGTTGGGGGTTTCGGTTCGAAGGAAGTCAAATAAATGGGGTTATAGTTCATCTCTCTCGACCTGTTCAGGGGAAGGTCTTTTTTCTATTGATTTATGACTCCCTTCTGGCCTTACCTAACAATAAATAAGGGTTCTTCTCTTTCCTTTCCCCACGAGGGAAAGCCCTTTCCAGATGGAGTAGTGAATCTCTGTCTTGAAATCCCGCCCTACAGATAGGAGTTCCTATATCTACTGCCCCGAAGACTCACCTTCGGGGTGGAGTGCTGCGAGTTGGATCCGATCCCATCCCAGCAGTCAAAGTCCTTCCTGACCCCGGCTCACCTGCCTCTGAAGCTGGAATGCCTTTCTAGAGGAGGCTACCCGGGGAATCGAAAAGCTTGAAGTGGGATGTGGAATGTGATTGGTGATGTATGGTGGTTATGAAATAGGTTCGGGATCATCTCGCATCTAGATCTGTATCTGCATCTAGCTCTGCTGTTGAGGCGGGAGGGAAGAAGAGATGGGCTTTCTTTCATTGAAAAATCAATGCCTCTCTATGACCGACACTAGTTTTAGGCGCCGTCTTGAACTTCAGGACCGCACTCTGAATGTCGGCCTCAAGTTCCTCGGCTAGGCAACTACTCATCCTTCTTCTCTTCCTTCTCGCCCTTATTTCATTCCAACAAAAAAAGTCTTTTTTTGCCTTCGACTATTACCGGCTGGCAACGCTTGGCCCAAGATGGAATTTGTTTGAAAACTACCAAGGGTGGCGTTCATTTCCACTAGTTCTTGAAAGCGTTCAATCCCCGCTTCTCCCATCTTTATTATCCCTCTCGCATCGGTTCTGCATCAGATGATGAGCCTATGCGAAAACTTTCTCTTTTATTGGCGCCCGGGATATTAGATTGAGTCGAAAGCCTACTAACGCATAAAGGTTCCGATTCGAGCAAGAGCCCGAACTGGGGAGGCGAGAACATCTTGATCGAAAGCTGTACTGTTCTGAATAGTGAAAAAGACTTTTCAAAATTCGATCAAACCGATCGAGAATCTCATCATCTGTTAGGTGGGCCACCCGACGGACCGAGTTGGGCTGGGCGTCCATGTCACAGAACCTTTCTCTAGCCAAGAATTCCATTATTGATCGAATCGGGGCAGATCAAATTCATTTTAAAATGAGAAATCTACCACACTCAGAAAAAAAAAGCTAGAAAAAAAGAAAAGAGGAAGAGTCACTAAGGCAAGAGCTAGGTAAGCAAGCAAGAAGGAGAGGCTAGAAAAGGCAAGGGGCTCTCCGAAGATTGTGTCCAGGATCTGGTAATCTAAGCCTTCCTTCTTCTGGTCGGCTCGTATTAGCCTGTGCTTTCAACCAGGTAGTCATTCCCTCCTTTAGTCTTTTCAACGGTACTTGAATCTTAAGTCGCGGTCATGTCTCGCCCCCCACAGTATAGTGACCGGTTCCATGTTTCCCCCGAATTTCATCAGTTCCAGGCTCAAGCGCCTGCTCATCCATCTTCATTCCAAAAGCGAACATTTCCATTGAGTGACTGTAACTGCTATGGTTTACAGTCAATAGTTGAACACCAATCCTTTCTCGCCGAGCTTTATAAAGCTTGTTGAGAGAATAGGGAGTAGGGGGGACCTTCGCTTCATTATAAATTTGACCCGGATCTTCTTTCTTCTCCTGCGGAGCCTTGAAAAAGTCACCGGCGGCAGGTAGCTCTACTAAGCGAAGAACCGCTCGCTGCCTTTTCTTCGCGAAGAAAATGTGCAGGTAGCCTAGGAACTCCGTACCGGAGACCTACCTCTCATCTAGGCGGCAATGGTAAGAGCTGGTAAGCATGGTAACAGTATCGGCGGCCGGGAGCCGGCGCTCCGCGTTCTATCTAGGTTCCGCTCTTACGTACGCCCCACCTCACATAGAAGAGGGGGAAGCCCTTCAATAGAAGAACCCGTGTGAGTGGGAGGGGATTGAATCATTCATTCATCGGAAACGTCTTCTTCCGTGATCCATTTCATTTCAACTCTAATTAGTTATCAAAAGAAAAGGCCTACTTTACAAAGGGAACGTCCTTTCCCGGTAACCTTGCAACCTTGCTATATCCCCGCGTTCTTGCACGGCTCGGCTCGTTCGTCGAGCCCTGCTTCCCCCTTCCCCCTCTCCCCGTTCTACCGTCCAAACCAGGCCTATGGAGTATAGCCAAGTGGTAAGGCATCGGTTTTTGGTATCGGCATGCAAAGGTTCGAATCCTTTTACTCCAGATTATGAACACCCGATCGAATCTGTCAAGAACGAGCTGACGACTACAGGGGAAGCGGCTGACTGAAGTCCCTAAGCCCAGCTTGTAGCAAGCCAAAAGTGTGGCTTGAACCTACTTTGCTAAGAGAAGAGAGAGAAGGGAAAGACAGACGGCAGAAAGCAATCCTTCCAACCAGCCAACCCGCGGAGTTGAACACAACACTGACTTCGGCCAGGTTCCACTATCAATCTCCTGGCCCTTGCAACACTCCTTGTTCCGTAAACCGGTCGCAGATTGATCTGATCGGACCCCGCGAGAACCCAGCCCAGTCGGCATCGAAGAATGCAAAGAAGGTGGTTAACAGTCCCGGAGTGATGGTTAGGCCAAGGCAAAGAGAACCACCGTAAGATGCGTTTTAAAGCCCGGAGATGTACGGTGGTGAGAGCGTGCATGAACTTACAAACTTGATTGACAGCATAGCAGATGTAAGGTCTGGTGAGAGTGAGGTACTGAAGGGCGCCAACAATGCTACTTTATTCTGTTGCATCAGAGGGAGGAGAAGTACCCAACAGCACTTACGGCAGATTTTCAGATAAATAAATGACAATTTCGTAGTATAGTCACAGCCAGTGGCTGTGACGTGAACAGCGCTTCGCTCCAACTATGGGCTATAGGCTACACCGTGCTGAATGAAAAAGTTTGCCCATTCCCTTGAATTTGTAGGGAAAACCCCTACCGCCTCTAAATGCTTTTAGTAGCTCTTGTTTTGCTCCTCATTAGTACACCGGGCTGCTTAGGCGGAATACGCAAGCGGTGTGCTTTAAGAGTTTGTTATTCTAATATATCCATTCCATGAAAGGCAAACTTGCATTTTATCAATATGGGTCGGAGTTGGATCAAACTCCTCCGACTCGCTATTCACCCAGCGATTGGATTGAGATTTCCATTTATTTCGGAATCTTCTCCATCTGAAAGAAGTTGTTCTATAGGGGGCCCCGAGGTCTCCAATAGTTCCGCTTCTGAGGCATCCACTGGGGTCCGAAATGAGCTGGCGTCTTTTTCTCCACAAGACCACTTTACTAAGATTTTAAATTTCTTTCAAGGGAAGATAGAGGAAATAGGAGCGGACTTGCCATCCAACTGGTCCCCCGAAGAATTCACCCGGCTGGTGATTGGGGAAGAGGAGGTGCTACAATTGCTTCAGCGGGAGCAGCTCCAGCACCTATCGATTTTGCACCTTCTAACATAAAGCATCAACGTCTTATGGAGTGACATTCTTTCTCCCAAGAAGCAGAATTACATAATTTCACATGGATCGATTTTTTTCTGAACACATCACTACACTGGCAGTCGGACTCTTTCTTTCGATAGCTATTTTTGGTGCTTTTAAAACAGGCCAACTTTTCGAACGAAGTACTATTGCGGAGGGTATACATGACTTGGCTCTCCAAAAACTGAAACAAAAGACCGAATCAAAACTAGAAATGCTTTGGAAGCAGTATAAAGAGACAAATGGAACTCTGACATTACCAGAAGGACTCCGTTTCAAAGATGTGGTTGAGCATTCCTTTATTATGGAAACGGAGGATATCAAAGAGCAAATTCTCGGGCTAAACCAAATCTATTTGAATCTCATTAGTAATGGCACTGACAGTAGCTACTTTGTTTACATTCTGGATACGTATGGCCATATTGTTGGTATGTAGTTAGGACTTTGTGATGTAGGCGCTCGCAGCCGCTTGTCAAAGGGCGCTTCACTATGGCAGGTTCTACTATGGAAGGACCAAACAAAATAAAGTTGGTCAGAGGGTGGAATAAAGCGGGGTAAGGGGGAGGGCGGCTCCTCTTACCGATCTTGTTGTAGTAGAAGAAGTGAGAGGGTCTTTAGACACTCGACTGAAAGGAACGAAGTAACTCGACCAACGGGGGAGGAGAGGTTTGAAGACGCTCTACTGTAAGGAGAATTAAGTGACCTTTGACTAAGAAGGTCTGGGGCACGAACGGCAGAATAACATTCTCTTATGAGTTGGATGAGCTTCTAAATTAAGTCAGTCGTATTCGACGTCAGAATATAACACGATTCAAAGGGACAAGAACCTATTCTTGCAGCTTATTTCATATACGCGTAGAAGACAAGACGAACCAGAAGAGAATTTCATAGGATAGAATCCGCTGTTAGGGAAGCAGATATTGTATTCGCTTGCCCTTCTTCTTGGCTCGTTCCAAGTATTACACTCCTTCCTTTTCACTGCATTAATGGCACACATCTTCTAGTTGGGAGGTCTCTATAAGACTTCTCTTTGTGGTCATTTTCTAATTAAATCAATGGTATGGCAGGCGTGGCTAGTTACTTCTTTATATAATATACCTTGAATCTAGCTCTGTACTTGCTTAAGGCACTAGCTTTCCCAAACCCTGGTTCTATTAAACCACAAACACTTTAACTTTACATTAGGCGCGTAGGACGTCTGCCACCTTGGAGTACTTCTGCCGGGTCATTGTTTCAAGGCCAGAGTCGGGTAACTATCTATCCTACTTATTTACCGGGCCTTTTCTCGTTCAATTCAATAGAATAGAAAGCCAAACGCATTGACTGCGAGGGAAAGGAAAAACTACCCAGTTCTCTTACAAGGCGCGCTATCACCATAGGCGGAGTGCTTTCACCTCCCGGTTGGCTTTGTCAATTCCTTCTTTCTTTTATAGAAAGGGACGACTGGAGCTGGCGCGAAAAAAGAAGGAGACCCTTAGGTTAGTCACTTAGTTCAGGATCAGGATCGCCACCTTCCGATCTTTTGTCGAAAGAGGTTTCGTCGACCCAATCTGCTGACCCAACCCTCTTGTCTTAGGTTTCTTTCCTCTTTTGGAAAGAGAAATAGAGGGGCCCCCGCATCCTTCGTTAACCGAACAGAGCAGGAGCTCGACCTGGCGAACGCTTCGCCCCAAAAGCAGGCCCGCATTTTGGAAGTAATAGAAAACCTCGACCAGCAGCGAGGCCAATCTGGCGTTAATTCGGGGCAAAATGTAGCCGCGCTTTTAACAATGCAGGTTGCGGACTGGGAAAGGGGGTAGAGGAGGATGTATCAAGCGAATTTATCATGAATCAAGATGTCGTACTTCAGTATCTGCTTTCACTTGCTACTACTTATGTAATACCTGGAACGATTTTTATCGTTTAAACCTGGAAACTTTTTCGACGACTGCGAACCTTAACTCCCGAGAATTACCAGGAAAAAGTCCGTGAGACTATAGAAGACGACATCATAGAAAAGATGAGTGAACGTCTTGATAGTCTTTATCGGGAGTAAGGTCTGACCCCACCTACCCATTCTGTCCCCTTTCCAATGGTCATTCGGCGCTTGCTTAACGAAAATCCAGGTTCGACTCCCCAACGAAATATGTAACAAATTACGTATATTATAGAATAAGGATTTTGCAAAAAAAAACCGCGTGCATCTTTCTTTTTTCCCATGCTTTCCGTTGGAAAACAACCAACAAAAACTCTCTATACTTCTTCACGACTCCTACAGTAAGGACTCTCTTTCTGTCTGGAGGGAATTCTATTTTCTCAATCTATAATGCCTCAACTGGATCAATTCACTTATTTTACACAATTCTTCTGGTTATGCCT